GAAAAACGGAAAGATCCCGCGAGTCTAATCATACCATTCCATTATATTGACAATTTCAAAAAACTGTTCATACTATGATCATAGTATGAGGGCGGTTGGGCACGTCGGCCCCCATCGTCTAGTGGTTTAGGACATCTCTCTTTCAAGGAGGCAGCGGGGATTCGAATTCCCCTGGGGGTAGGGTACTACGAAACGAAGTTGATCATGGATTACCAATAAGCCTAAAGTGGATTCTTCCTGGGTCGATGCCCGAGCGGTTAATGGGGACGGACTGTAAATTCGTTGGCAATATGTCTACGCTGGTTCAAATCCAGCTCGGCCCAATAATTCGCCAATCTACCATGAGATGGTATAACCCCCCTGTCCTTCCGAAATACCCCATACGAAATACGAAGATAAAAAAAAAAATTTTTCTGCTAGATCCCTTATTTCCCTGGGATTGTAGTTCAATTGGTCAGAGCACCGCCCTGTCAAGGCGGAAGCTGCGGGTTCGAGCCCCGTCAGTCCCGACGGATCCAATAAATACATCAATTAATTTCTACCTTTCTATGAAAGGATGTCAGGGGGCAGAATTTAATTTCCAAAACAAAGGGGCTTTTTTTCTTTCCTATTTTTCCATTTTTTTTTAGGGTCCCATCGAAGAAATAACAAACCCTAAAATAGTGATATTAGATCTTTTATACCGGCCTTATCTTTATCAAACTTCTTTGTCTTCGTCTTCCAAAAAATCACAAGGAGTTTATAACTTAACTCTTTTTTTTTCCATTTTGCTTTTCTTGTTTGTTTGGGTTTGTAACTATGTGACTAATCGAAGTGGAAGGGCAATCTGATAATACTTCATCAGATGATTGTACAAGGAAGGCGTAAGGTAGGTTATAGAAAAAAGAAGGGAAACAAATGATAAATAAAGGAATTTTGGATTGATTGGGTCAGGAATCCAAATTTGGATTCGGTATGGATAAAAGAACTTCCTATGTTATACTATTCAAGTCTCGACGACGAATTGATTTGATAGCTCAGATATTGTTATTCATGATATTGATCGGATTCAAGATCGTCGAGAGGTAATTCATTCATTGAATTTACAGGCGAAAGATTTATCATCTCTATGGGATTAAATCCCGAGTTATTGCGAAGTAAAAAAACCGATGAGATTATGGAAGTCAATATTCTTGCATTTATTGCGACTGCACTATTCATTCTAGTTCCTACCGCTTTTCTACTTATCATTTACGTAAAAACAGTCAGTCAAAATGATTAATTCAATTCAATTTTCAAATTCATTTGAATGAAACTTTCCTTCTGAGTTCTTATCAAAAATGGACGAAGTAAAATGAAATGAAAAGGATTCCAAGTTCGCGTCTTAAATGAAATGAGCGGACTATAATCGGCAGTATTTTATGAATTCGATAGTATGGTAAGAAAGAAAGATTCATCTATTTCTTTCTTACCATACTATCTATCTCTTAGTCTATAAAGTTCTACTCTAGAATAAAAATAGAGGCTTCATTTTATATAGATCAATCTACAATATTCTCTTCATATATGTGTATATAAATTCCCTATATTGTATGGAATTGACATAGCACCCAATTCTATTTATTTGCTACATCTACTTGTTCCGATCAATCTGAAATAATCGTCTTAACTCTTATCTTATGATTCTAATTATGATTCGAATTACTAGATTTTTTATGATTTCCAATCTGAATATCGGTATTTATGGAAAGAATCAATGATTGAAAAACGATATGGGCATATAGATTACTAAAATCGCGTAGTAATCTTTTTTTTAGTATTCCGAAGAAATAATTGATTTAACTATTGACAAACTATTGACAGGAGGCCCACGGGCACTTCTTCGGATTTCGAAAAGGAAGAGTAAACCTCACCGATTTTTAACGCCCGAATCATGATATGAAATAAGTCGATAAAGAAAAAATCTCCTTTCGAAAATTAGAAACCCAGCGGTAAATGCGCAATATGTGACTCGCCCGAGGCAAGATCTTATTATTGCATAGTCTCTCGTTAGACAACCACTATGTCTATATCATTTCTCATAGAAAGTGCGTATACACTTAACAAAACGACTTCTTCTTTGAAGAGTAAAGAGGGATCAAAAGAAGGGTCCGGTCTTCCTCAGTATCCATCTAATCTATAAGGATAGTAAGAGCCCCTTAATTGAAATAGAAAATTTCAGAAGAATTAGATTGGAAAAAATTTCCAATCATCTGGATCCCTTTCCTTTCGAAATACAAACATGGGAATCATTGAAATAGTTCTTTGATTGAAAGAGTATGATTCCTATCATACATTACTCCATTGGACTCCAATGGAATTGGAAATTAAGATATTTTGATTTTAAAATAGTTCAAAACGCGTTGCAGAACGATCTATAAAACAATTGATACAGTTTGATTCCTCAACTCAATTAGTAGTACTTCTAAAGTCCACTTCTTCCCCACACTACGAGTGAAAGGGAAAATGTAAAGACTACCAT